AATTCATCTCCAATAATGAAATAAATCAAGAAAAAATTACTAATAAAAAAAAAATTCACTTTATCTTTATTTCGACTATAAAAAAGTCACTTTATAATATTAGTAAGAAAAATTCACATATTTTTTGTGATTTATCCTACTTGTCACAAGCATATGTATTTTACAAATTATCACAAACCCAAGTTATTAATTTGTCTAAATTTAGATCTGTTCTTCAATATAACACAACGTCTTGCTTCCTTAAGACTAAAATAAAGGACTATTTTAAAACACTAGGAATATTTCATTCGGAATTAAAACATAAGAAACTTCAGAGTTATAGAATCAATCAATGGAAAAACTGGTTAAGATGGCATTATCAATACGATTTATCTCAGATTAGATGGTCTAGATTAATGCCAAAAAAATGGCGAACTAAGGTTAATCAAAGTTGTATGGCTCAAAATAAAAATAGAAACTTAAACAAATGGAATTCATATGAAAAAGACCAATTAATTCATTCCAAAAAAGAAAATGATTCGGAACTCTATTCATTATCAAACCAAAAAGATAATTTTAAAAAATGTTATAGATATGGTCTTTTAGCATATAAATCAATTAATTATGAAAATAAAAGTGACTCATTTTTTTCTAGATTACCCTTTCAAGTAAAGAAGAACTTAGAAATTTCGTATAATTCCAACACGTCCAAACACAACTTTGTTGATATGCCCGGCAATCTTCATATCAATAATTATCTAAGAAAGGTCAATATTCTAGATATAGAAAGAAATCTCGATAGAAAATATTTTGATTGGAAAATTATCCATTTTTCTCTTAGACAAAAAGGAGATATTGAAGCCTGGGTTAAGATCGATACCAACAGTAATCCAAATACTAAAATTGGTATTAATAATTATCAAATAATTGATAAAATTGAGAAAAAAGGGGTTTTTTATCTTACAACTCATCAAAATCCAGAAAAAACTCAAAAAAATTCGAAAAAAGTCTTTTTTGATTGGATGGGAATGAATGAAAAAATATTTAATCGTCCCATATTGAATCTGGAATTTTGGTTCTTCCCAGAATTTGTACTACTTTATAATGTCTATAAAATAAAACCGTGGATTATACCAAGCAAATTCCTTCTTTTTAATTTGAATACAAATGAAAATGTTATTCAAAATAAAAACCAAAAACAAAACTTTTTTCTACCATCAAATAAAAAAATAAAGAATCGAAGTCAAGAAACAAAAGAACCCCCAAGTCAAAGAGAGCGTGGATCAGATATAGAAAACAAAGGAAATCTGAGCCCTGTTTTTTCAAAACATCAAACCGATCTTGAAAAAGATTACGTGGAATCAGACACAAAAAAGGGTCAAAATAAAAAACAATACAAAAGCAACACGGAAGCAGAACTAGATTTGTTCTTGAAACGTTATTTGCTTTTTCAATTGAGATGGAACGATGCTTTGAATAAAAGAATGCTCGAAAATATCAAGGTATATTGTCTCCTGCTTCGACTGATAAATCCAACCAAAATTACTATATCGTCAATTCAAAGGAGAGAAATGAGTTTGGATATAATGCTGATTCAGGCAAATTTACCTCTTACAGACTTGATGAAGAAGGGGGTATTGATTATCGAACCTATTCGGTTGTCTGTAAAACATAATGGACAATTTATTATGTATCAAACCATAGGTATTTCATTGGTTCATAAAAGTAAACACCAAACTAATCAAAGATACCGAGAACAAAGATATGTTGATAAAAAGAATTTTGACGAATTCATTCTGCAACCTCAAACTCAAAGAATAAATACAGAAAAAACTCATTTTGATTTGCTTGTTCCTGAAAATATTTTATGGTCTAGACGTCGTAGAGAATTGAGAATTCGAAGTTTTTTTAATTCTTTGAATTGGAATGTCGTCGATAGAAATTCAGTATTTTGCAACGAAACCAATGTAAAAAACTGGAGTCAATTTTTGGGTGAACGGAAACCCCTTTATAAAGATAAAAATAAATTAATTAAATTTAAGTTCTTTCTTTGGCCTAATTATCGATTAGAAGATTTAGCTTGTATGAATCGTTATTGGTTTGATACCAATAATGGTAGCCGTTTCAGTATCTTAAGGATACATATGTATCCACGATTGAAAATTAATTGATAGTACTATATACCCTGTCTCGTATAGAGTATCTGAAAGCAAACAAATGCAAACATGCCTTGTTTTACATCTCATTCGAATCTAATTCGAGTAGACAATACTAAATCAATAAAATAAGGTATTAATTAGATCTAGAAATGAATCAACAGAATCTTCTTCATTTTAGGATTTTAGGTTTCAATTATTCGCTTTTGTGACTGAAAAAAACGTACCTACCACCTTTTTGGATTCCTATCTGAATCAAATTTCAAATTTGATTAATTTATTGGAATTGCTAAAATTAGAGGTTCATAAAGAAATTAAGTCTATATACCACGTTCAAATTACTGGCATTATTATTACTGATCAATAAAATTCTAAAAAATCCATATCTGTAAAATAAAGAAAGGGGAAATTCATTTATGGTAAAAAATTCTGTCATTTCAGTTATTTTTCAAAAAGAAAAGAAAGGATCTGTTGAATTTCAAGTATTCAATTTCACCAATAAGATACGGAGACTTACTTCACATTTAGAATTGCACAAAAAAGACTATTTATCTCAGAGAGGTTTGAAGAAAATTTTGGGAAAACGTCAACGACTGCTAGCTTATTTGGCAAAAAAAAATAGAGTACGTTATAAAGAATTAATTAATCAGTTGGACATTCGAGAGACAAAAACTCGTTAATTTGATTAATTTGAAGAGTTATTTCATTTTCACTTATATGTTTCGATTAAATTTTGATGAACTTCTTTTCACTTTCAGTAATTCATGGAAGAATGAATCGTTAAAAAACTTATGACTGCACCAACTACAAGAAAAGACCTCATGATAGTCAATATGGGGCCTCAGCACCCATCAATGCACGGTGTTCTTCGACTCATCGTTACTCTAGATGGTGAAGATGTTGTCGACTGCGAACCAATATTGGGTTATTTACATAGAGGGATGGAGAAAATTGCGGAAAACCGAACAATTATACAATATTTGCCTTATGTAACACGTTGGGATTATTTAGCTACTATGTTCACAGAAGCAATAACCATAAATGGACCCGAACAATTAGGCAATATTCAAGTACCTAAAAGGGCTAGCTATATCAGAGTCATTATGTTGGAGTTGAGTCGGATAGCTTCTCATTTGTTATGGCTCGGTCCTTTTATGGCGGATATTGGTGCACAGACCCCTTTCTTCTATATTTTTCGAGAAAGAGAATTGATATATGACCTATTCGAAGCTGCCACCGGTATGCGAATGATGCATAATTATTTTCGTATTGGAGGAGTGGCTGCCGATCTACCCTATGGCTGGATAGATAAATGTTTGGATTTTTGCGATTATTTTTTAACAGGGGTTGCTGAGTATCAAAAACTTATTACCCGGAATCCTATTTTTTTAGAACGAGTTGAAGGCGTAGGCATTATTGGGAGAGACGAGGCAGTAAATTGGGGTTTATCGGGACCAATGCTACGAGCTTCCGGAATAGAATGGGATCTTCGTAAAGTTGATCATTATGAGTCTTACGACGAATTTGATTGGCAGGTTCAATGGCAACGAGAAGGGGATTCATTAGCTCGTTATTTAGTACGAATCGGTGAAATGACAGAATCCATAAAGATTATTCAACAGGCTCTGGAAGGAATTCCAGGAGGGCCTTACGAAAATTTAGAAATGCGACGTTTTGACAGATTAAAAGATCCTGAATGGAATGATTTTGAATATCGGTTTATTAGTAAAAAGCCTTCTCCAACTTTTGAATTGTCGAAACAAGAACTTTATGTGAGAGTTGAAGCCCCAAAAGGAGAATTGGGGATTTTTCTGATAGGAGACCAGAGCGTTTTTCCTTGGAGATGGAAAATTCGCCCACCAGGTTTTATCAATTTGCAAATTCTTCCTCAGTTAGTTAAAAGAATGAAATTGGCTGATATTATGACAATACTAGGTAGCATAGATATCATTATGGGAGAAGTTGATCGTTGAAATGATAATTGATACAACAGAAATAGAGACTATCAATTCTTTTTCCAAATTGGAATCCTTAAAAGAAGTCTATGGGATCATATGGATGCTTGTCCCTATTGTGACTCTTGTATTAGGAATCACAATAGGTGTACTAGTAATTGTTTGGTTAGAAAGAGAAATATCTGCAGGAATACAACAACGTATCGGGCCTGAATATGCCGGCCCTTTAGGAATTCTTCAAGCTCTAGCAGATGGGACAAAACTACTTTTGAAAGAGAACCTTATTCCATCTACAGGAGATACTCGTTTATTCAGTATTGGGCCATCCATAGCAGTAATATCTATCTTTCTAAGTTATTCAGTAATTCCTTTTGGTGATCACCTTGTTCTAGCCGATCTTAGTATTGGTGTTTTTTTTTGGATTGCCATTTCAAGTATTGCTCCCGTTGGACTTCTTATGTCGGGGTATGGATCAAATAATAAATATTCCTTTTTAGGTGGTCTACGGGCAGCTGCTCAATCAATTAGTTATGAAATACCATTAGCTCTATGTGTGTTATCAATATCTCTACGTGTGATTCGGTGAGACCTAAAATTTATCAAAATTCTTTTCTTTCTAGAAACAAGGATAAAAAGATTTGATTGATATATTTTTATTTTTCTTCAGCATTTGAGTTGATGAACTAAACCAGATAGTTATATGAGTGAAAGAAAACGGCTTCTAAATTTGCAGTAAAAAAGTTGAGTCTCATTTCCTATGTACAAGAATCAAATGGTGAAAAAAGTAAACATAAGCAAGAGAGATTGTTTACCCCAAGATTCGTGAATTGTCATGATAGCTTGAAGCGGGTTCAAAAGACCACCTCTATGGAGTTTTTACTGTCTATTACCATAGATGGATTTCCACAACGGGAGGTTTTTGAAACAAAAAATGAGTGGATGGTTAGGAAGACCAAGATACACAAAGGATTAGTAATTGAGATTATGTAAGTTATCCAAGAGGATATTTCTGTACATAAAAGGAATTCAAATTGGGGCTTTACGTTCGTAGAAATGATCAAGAAGTACTCCCCATGATTCTGATCCAGAGTATGTTCCTATCCACTGAGTAAGTAACTAACTATCAAGAACGAAGTAATCTTTTACTTTGGTTAAAGGCCCTTTTTCTGAGAAAGGAGAATAGGAATGAAATAAAAAAATCGAAATAGAAAGAAAAGAATCTAATTGCAAAAGCAAAAAGGAGGGATGTCTTTTTTTTTTCTTCCTTTTTTCTTTTTTTGTTTTTATTCTTTCTTTCCTATAATTCAATTTTGATTTCTATTTAGAGAGATAAAATTTTTGTCATGATTCATGAACTAATGTACTCTCTAATTTTTTTCGTAATTGAAAATTCGAGGTTGAAATGTATATGTGATATTGCTATAAAGCACATTTTTTTATTTAATGATAAGGTTATTAATCAACAAAGAAAAATTAAAATTCTTAAAAGATGAGATAAATTCAGAAGCACTTATTTATTAGTTTTAAATATAGCAGACAGAATTCCATTGGTCTAATTTGGGACCTTAGGATAGATTTTTACTCTATCTGACAAACATATCAAGATAAAGAATAGGAAAGGGCCCTTAGGTTTATTTGTGACCTCTGAGGAGCCGTATGAGGTGAAAATCTCACGTACGGTTCTGGAATAGCGATGGGCACAGTGATGTTATCATCGACTATGATTATCTAACAGTTCAAGTACAGTTGATATAGTGGAAGCGCAGTCAAAATATGGTTTTTGGGGGTGGAATTTGTGGCGTCAACCCATCGGGTTTATCGTTTTTCTAATTTCTTCTCTCGCCGAGTGTGAAAGATTACCTTTTGATTTACCAGAAGCAGAAGAAGAATTAGTAGCAGGGTATCAAACCGAATATTCAGGTATCAAATTTGGTTTATTTTACATTGCTTCATATCTGAATCTACTAGTTTCTTCATTATTTGTAACAGTTCTTTACTTGGGAGGTTGGAATCTTTCTATTCCGTACATATTTGTTCCTGAGCTATTTGGCATAAATAAAGGGGGTAAAGTCTTTGGAACACTAATTGGTATCTTTATCACATTAGCCAAAACTTATTTGTTTTTGTTCATTCCTATTGCAACAAGATGGACTTTACCGAGGCTGAGAATGGACCAACTATTAAATCTTGGGTGGAAATTTCTTTTACCGATTTCTCTAGGTAATCTATTATTGACAACCTCGTCCCAACTTCTTTCACTGTAAAAGACCACAATATCCTAGATTCACGACTTGTCTCAAACAAGAGAAAGAAACAAGCATAAAATCTTTTTTATAGATATTCAACATATGCTCCCTATGATAACTGAATTCATAAATTATGGTCAACAAACAATACGAGCCGCCAGATACATCGGCCAAGGTTTCATGATTACCCTGTCCCACGCAAATCGTTTACCTGTAACTATTCAATACCCCTACGAAAAATTGATCACATCGGAACGTTTCCGAGGCCGAATACACTTTGAATTTGATAAATGCATTGCTTGTGAAGTATGTGTGCGTGTATGTCCTATAGATTTACCCGTTGTTGATTGGAAGTTGGAAACTGATATTCGAAAGAAACGATTGCTTAATTACAGTATTGATTTTGGAATCTGTATATTTTGTGGTAATTGCGTTGAGTATTGCCCAACAAATTGTTTATCAATGACCGAAGAATATGAACTTTCTACTTATGATCGTCACGAATTGAATTATAATCAAATCGCTTTGGGTCGCTTACCAATGTCAGTAATTGATGATTACACAATTCGAACAATTTCGAATTTACCTCAAATAAACAATGAATAAACCCTTAATTCGATTCAAAAAAATTACGAATTACGAAGGCTTAGTTCGGATCTAAAACAATGAGATTTTTGCTTGGGCAATTCAAACTAGTGGTTGCTTAATGAGACTCCTAGCTTAATTTAGATTGAAAACAAAACCGATTTCAATATTATATATTATAATAGTAATGGTTTCAAAGTAGATAAATGATATCAAAAATAGATAGGTTTAAACTACTCTTTCGACGAATAAAGAATGGATAGTGGTCCAATAAAATAAAAGCATCTACATCAATTCATACCCATTAGACTTTCATTCAATTAACAATTTCAAAGTATTATAAAAAATAGAAAAACTTCTTTTTTCCTGGTCAGGTCAATAAAGTCATGAAATTCTTCGTTTTTGATTTTTTATAAAAAATGGATTTATCTGAACCAATACATGATTTTCTTTTAGTCTTTCTAGGATCGGGTCTTATATTAGGGGGTCTAGGAGTGGTATTACTTCCCAATCCAATTTATTCGGCCTTTTCCTTGGGATTGGTTCTTATAGGAGTGGTATTACTTCCCAATCCAATTTATTCGGCCTTTTCCTTGGGATTGGTTCTTATTTGTACATCGTTATTCTATATTCTATCTAACTCCTATTTTGTAGCTGCTGCGCAGCTACTTATTTACGTAGGAGCTATAAATGTTTTAATCATTTTTGCTGTGATGTTCATGAATGGCTCAGAATATTACAAGGATTTTCATCTTTGGACCGTAGGAGATGGAATTACTTCGATGGTTTGTATAAGTCTTTTTATTTCACTAATTACTACTATTTCAGATACGTCATGGTACGGGATTATTTGGACTACAAGATCAAACCAGATTATAGAGCAAGATTTTCTAAGTAATAGTCAACAAATTGGAATTCATTTATCAACAGATTTTTTTCTCCCATTTGAACTTATTTCCATAATCCTTTTAGTTGCTTTAATAGGTGCAATTGCTGTAGCTCGTCAATAAAAAATTTCTATTAAAACTTGGAATTCAAATAAAATTTTGTTCTGTCTTATCACATTAATTTTCCTTGAATTCTATTTGAATTCTAGCTGGATAAATAGAAAGACTTTAGGTCAATCTAGTACCAATCTATTTCTTTGTTCCATACTTGTTATATACTAGTCAATTAAATTAGTTGAATTGTTGTTCATATTGAAAGGAGTCGAGATTGATAAGGAGTTGTTTAATGATTCTCGAACATGTACTTGTTTTGAGTGCCTATTTATTTTCTATCGGTATCTATGGATTGATCACAAGTCGAAATATGGTTAGAGCCCTTATGTGTCTTGAACTTATATTGAATGCGGTTAATATAAATTTTGTAACATTTTCTGATTTTTTTGATAATCGTCAATTAAAGGGAGACATTTTCTCAATTTTTGTTATAGCTATTGCAGCCGCTGAAGCAGCCATTGGCCTGGCTATTGTTTCATCAATTTACCGTAACAGAAAATCAACTCGTATCAACCAATCAAATTTGTTGAATAATTAATATTAATCATCTAGATTCTAATATTGAGAAATCAATTTTAATTAGCATGTTTACTACGTAAAGTATGATCTTGTTTGCAAAACATAAGAAATCAAAGTATTTTGGCCTCTCTCATATCTCATAAACCAATCCAGAAAGGGGTTGATTAGAAAATCATGATAACTCATTGATTCATCTGGTATCTAAATATATGATTCGTTTCTAAGTTTACTAGATCGAAAATTTATAACATTCAAAAACGTATAGACCCAATGTCACATTCAGTAAAGATTTATGATACGTGTATAGGATGTACTCAATGTGTCCGAGCCTGCCCCACTGATGTATTAGAAATGATACCTTGGGACGGTTGTAAGGCTAAACAAATTGCTTCTGCTCCACGAACAGAGGACTGTGTTGGTTGTAAGAGATGTGAATCCGCCTGTCCAACAGATTTCTTGAGTGTCCGAGTTTATTTATGGCATGAAACAACTCGCAGTATGGGTCTAGCTTATTGATACGTTCGAGAAAACTCTACTTGAATCCATTTAATTTTTTTACCGACAAACCTGTGCTCGAAAATAAAAATATTTTGAGCACGGGTTTTTTTGGTCCAAGTGTATCTTGTCTTTACTACGAATTATTTTCCTTGGTTAACAATAATTGTCGTTTTTCCGATATTTGCGGGTTCTTTAATTTTCTTTCTTCCCCATAAAGGAAATAGGGTAATTAGGTGGTATACGATATGTATATGTATTTTAGAACTCCTTCTAACAACTTATGCATTTTGTTATCATTTCCAATCGGATGATCCATTAATCCAACTAGTAGAGGATTATAAATGGATCGATTTTTTTGATTTCCATTGGAGATTAGGAATAGATGGACTTTCTATAGGACCCATTTTATTAACAGGATTTATCACTACTTTAGCGACTTTAGCGGCTTGGCCAGTTACTCGAGATTCTAGATTATTCCATTTTCTCATGTTAGCAATGTACAGTGGTCAAATTGGATCATTTTCGTCTCGGGACCTTTTACTTTTTTTCATCATGTGGGAGTTAGAATTAATTCCTGTTTATCTACTTCTAGCCATGTGGGGAGGAAAGAAACGTCTGTACTCAGCTACAAAATTTATTTTGTACACGGCGGGGGGTTCTGTTTTTCTCTTAATGGGAGTTTTGGGTGTTGCTTTATATGGTTCTAATGAACCAACATTAAATTTTGAAACATCAGTTAATCAGTCATATCCTGTGGTTTTAGAAATAATCTTCTATATTGGATTTTTTATTGCTTTTGCTGTCAAATCGCCCATTATCCCCCTACACACATGGTTACCAGATACCCATGGAGAAGCACATTACAGTACTTGTATGCTTCTAGCCGGAATCTTATTAAAAATGGGAGCGTATGGATTAATTCGAATCAATATGGAATTATTACCTCATGCCCATTCTATATTTTCTCCTTGGTTGATGATAATAGGTACAATACAAATAATCTATGCAGCTTCAACATCTCTTGGCCAACGGAATTTAAAAAAAAGAATAGCCTATTCCTC